GTCACATTGTGCAATAATGTACATCAAGAGTTTTTTTTACACACACAAAAAATATATGTGTTCGGCCCTCGTTTTTGGGGTTTTTCGAGATAGCCAAAATGCATATTAGGGGGGAGGGGGGGTTTTTCCCAAAAAAAAAAATCAACAATCTATCGTCTTTCGCTTCGCCACCTAAGGGGCACCCTAAAAAAAGCCTAATGTTATGCTCGAATAGGAAGAAGTATGAGGAAAAAAGTGAAATGCATTTCCCATTAAACGTTTATAATAACTTAGATTAATGAGGGTTAATGATATGTTTTTCTTCTAGTAAAGTTAAATCAACCACAAAATCGAAATGTGTCACCTATGGCGTCATAACTTCCATCCTCCTGGGACTTGGTCAACTTGACTATTATAATTCAAGAATGAGAGTATTGAGTAATATAAATATAATTGTCGAGGAAGCTATGATGCTTATATTAGTGTTTTTTGATCAGCCCTTGGGCATAGTTCATGCTTCATACCGAAAAAAAAAAATAGGGAGGACAGGAAATCTTGAGACGATTAAGAGTAGAATGCCAGCTAAGGGAACTAGGGTAGAAGGAGTTCTGATGCGAACAGAACTGTTGGTACTTAGTGTTAGCCAAATGCGAGCATTTGATCAATTGTAGGGGAGTTAAATAGGAAAGTACCACAAACCGTACACTATATGCACTGAACGGATTATTGCGGGTTTCTTAGGAACCCGCATCGGATTTATGAAAGTCAGTAAAATGAGGAGGAAAAGATCATATGTGATGGAAATGTTATACATAAGGAAATAAAGGGGGAGAATAAAAATGTAATGGACTAATTGATTTTTCAGAAAAATGGGGGTTAGCAACATGTGTTATGAAGTAGAGGATTATAGGTTAATGAGTATTAAGCATAGAGATGTAATGAAGATGGGGTAAGTCTATTAATGATGATTAAACATATATGTCGTATGTGGTATATTAGTATATGTGGGATAAGTCATTAATATGTACAACTGACTTACTCACAAAATTACGCGATTTGCATGATTTTGTGACATACAGGGGATAGTTTAAGCAGAATCTTGGCTTTGGGAGCCAAAGGTGGGAGTTCAACCCTCTTTCCCCTGATGTTTTGAGGAGGAATTTCGCCTCCGGTCTTCGGCTTACAAGGCCGATGCTTTAAAGATTAAGCTACCAAAACATTAATTTAGGTTGAGCATTTTATTTTCGTATCAACCGGTTAATGGAATAATAGTAAGAAATAATAAAAAATAGAAAATGGATGCGATTTGGCCAATAAAAATAAATGGTTGTTCAACTGGTTGACCCCCAATTCATGTTAAGATAATTGTATTAGTGATGAGTACTCAAAATAGAAATTGGGTGAATGGGCGGAAGGTGACACTTCGTTGTTTTGAAGTGTGGAGAAGGGGGACTAATAAGAGAATAAAAATGGAAAATAAAAGAGCTAAGACTCCTCCCAATTTGTTAGGAATAGATCGAAGGATGGCATAGGCAAATAGGAAATATCACTCTGGCTTAATATGGGGAGGGGTTACGAGGGGGTTTGCTGGAATATAATTTTCAGCATCACTTAGAAGATTGGGTGCGAATAGGGCTAAAAGGGTTAATAGTAAGATTATTACAAAGAAACCAAGGATATCTTTGTACGAGAAGTAGGGGTGAAATGGGATTTTATCTATATCAGAATTAATTCCAGTGGGGTTGTTGGAGCCAGTCTCATGGAGGAAGAGGAGATGAATTAGGGTAAGTCCAAGGATTAGGAAGGGGAGAATGAAGTGGAAGGCGAAGAAACGTGTTAGGGTGGCGTTGTCGATTGAGAAACCCCCTCAAATTCATTGTACCAGTGTGTTTCCGACATATGGTAGGGCAGAGAGAAGATTAGTAATAACTGTGGCGCCTCAGAAAGATATTTGTCCTCATGGTAAAACATAACCCACGAAGGCTGTTGCTATTAGTAAAAATAGTAAAATTACTCCAATATTTCATGTTTCTTTAGAAAGGTAAGATCCGTAATATAATCCTCGGGCAATATGTAAGTAGATACAAATAAAGAAAATGGATGCTCCGTTAGCATGAATATTACGAATTAGCCAACCGTAATTAACATCTCGGCAAATATGGGTTACTGAGGAGAAAGCAAGGGAAATATCTGCAGTGTAATGTATGGCTAAAAATAGGCCTGTTAGGATTTGGATAATAAGGCAAAGTCCTAAGAGTGAACCGAAGTTTCATCAGATTGAGATGTTGGAGGGTGTTGGTAGATCAATTAGGGTGTGATTAATAATTTTAAAAAGTGGATGAGTTTTTCGGATGTTGGTGGTCATTGTGATTCTTATAGTTGAATGAACAACGATAGTTTTTCAAGTTATTGGTTTTGGTTAAAATCCAAATGGGAATAATGATTTATTTTATGTTTGTAATATTAGTGGGTCTTGTTTTGGGGTTAATAGCGGTAGCATCTAATCCGTCCCCATATTTTGCAGCTTTGGGGTTAGTGGTAGCAGCTGGTGTTGGGTGTGGTTTGTTGGCGGGGCATGGTGGATCTTTTTTGTCTTTAGTATTATTTTTAATTTATTTAGGGGGAATGTTGGTGGTATTTGCTTACACGGCAGCACTTGCTGCCGAGCCTTACCCTGAAACGTGAGGTAATTGATCTGTATTAACGTATGTTGGTATTTATTTAACTGGGATTTTTTTTGCTGGTGAGTATTTTGTTGTGAAGTGGGAGGGAGCTAGTTGGGTGGGGGTGGAAGAGATTAATAAGTTGGAAATAGGTCGAGGTGAATTAGAGGGTGTGGCTATATTATATTCTAGTGGGGGAGGGATGTTGGTGTTGGGAGGATGAGTTTTATTTTTGACATTGTTTGTGATTTTGGAGTTAACTCGAGGATTATCATATGGTGCTTTACGAGTGGTTTAGGTTAGGGTAATTAAAACAGCTAAGATTACTGTTAGGAAAAATAATATTAAATAGGTTTTGATGAACCCTTGTTGGGGTTGAGTTGATAATTTAATTAGGGATGTTTGTTGAAGGAAAGAACTTTTTGGTCCGATTTTTTCATTTCAAGTTTGATCAATTAAATGTGTTGAGACATGTTGGGCTCAGTTTAGGTTGTTTTTTGGTAAAAGTCGATGGATAATTTGGGGGAAAAAGCCTAATATATTTGAGAAATGGTGGGTTGATAGGGTTGGGGTAATTTTGATTTGGGTATAAGTTAAGTTGGCTAATTCTAATGCTAGAAGTAGGCCCATAATTGTTACTAGTACGGCTGATAGTTTTAAAGGATAAGTTATAGTTATGATTTGTGTTTTTGATGGCGGGAGATTAGAGGTAATAATTAGGCCGGTAAGAATACTTCCATAAGCAAGGCGTTTAATAGGATTAATTAATAAAGTATTATTTTCATTAATTGGGGGGAGGGTTATGAATCGTGGATATTTTATCTGGGTAAAAAAAATAAGGCGTAAGCTGTAAATGGCGGTGAAGGAGGTTGCGATAAGGGTTAAGGTTAGGGCTCAGGCGTTTAAATGGGAAGTGTTTATGGATTCAATAATGGCGTCTTTAGAGAAGAACCCCGATAAAAACGGCATACCTGTAAGGGCAAAGCTGCCAATAGTTAAAGAGGAGGAGGTGAATGGTAAAAGTTTATGGAGGCCCCCTATTTTTCGGATATCTTGTTCATCATTAAGGCTGTGGATAATTGAACCTGAACAAAGAAATAGTATTGCTTTGAAAAAAGCGTGGGTACAAATGTGGAAAAATGCTAGTTGTGGTTGGTTAAGTCCGATTGTGACTATTATTAGGCCAAGTTGGCTGGATGTTGAAAAGGCAATAATTTTTTTGATGTCATTTTGGGTTAAAGCACATGTAGCAGTAAATAGGGTGGTTAAGGCTCCTAAACAAAGGCATGTTGTTAAGATGGTTTGATTATTTTGCATTAATGGGTGAAGGCGAATTAGAAGGAAAATGCCGGCTACAACTATAGTGCTGGAATGGAGTAGGGCGGAGACTGGTGTAGGCCCTTCTATTGCTGAAGGTAGTCATGGGTGGAGTCCAAATTGTGCTGATTTTCCAGCTGCAGCTAGGATTAGTCCTAGTAGAGGAAGGGTTAAGTCTTTGTCTTTGGATAGAAAGAATAGTTGTTGAATTTCCCATGAGTTTAAGTTCATGGCTAATCAGGCTATGCTTAAGATAAGTCCAATATCTCCCACGCGATTATAAATTACGGCTTGGAGGGCTGCAGTATTTGCGTCTGTTCGACTATACCATCAGCCAATAAGCAGAAAGGATATAATTCCTACTCCTTCCCAGCCGATAAATAATTGGAATATGTTGTTAGCGGTAACCAGAATAATCATTGAGATTAAAAAAAGGAGAAGATACTTGAAAAAACGGTTGATGTTGGGGTCTGAGTATATATATCAGAGAGCGAATTCAAGGATTGATCAAGTCACGTAAAGGGCGATAGGGGTAAAGATAATTGAGTAAAAATCAAATTTGAAGCTTATGTTAATATCAAAAGGTCCAATATTAATTCAATTTCAATTGGTTGTAATGGATTCTAAACCCTGGTCTAAGTAGATAAATAGGGGGATTAAGCTAATGAAGAAGGAGATTTTTACAGCTGTTTTGGCATAGGAAGATGATCAATCAGTATTAAATTTTTTAAGGGAAAGGGATGTAATTAATGGGTAAAGTAAGATAATAAAGATAAGAAGAAAGGTGGAATTGAAGATTATGTTCATAGTTCTTGCTTGGAGTTGCACCAAGAGTTTTTGATTCCTAAGACCAATAGATAACTATTATCTTTCAAGAGCTAAGTGAGCCATGGATTTGAACCAAGGTGGAAAGAATTAGCAGTTCTTTGTGTCCCAGACCTCTCTTGGTGATTAAAAAGATTTTAACTTTTGTTTTTAGAACCACAATCTAATGTTTTTGTTAAACTATAATTACAGAAGGTTCAACCTCAAATAAGTTCTGGTTTAAGAATTAATAAAAGTATAGGGAGAAGATGTAGGGTGAGGAGAAGGTGTTCTCGTGTGAATGAAGGGTTCAAGGAAAGCATGTGTTGTGGGGTAAGGCCTCGTTGTGTTATTAAAAACATATAAAGGGAATATGAGGCTGTAATTAGTACTCCTAAGCCGGTTAATAAAATGGTTCAATTAGATCAATTAAACAGTGAGGTAATAATGAGGAGTTCGCCTATAAGGTTAGGAGTTGGTGGGAGAGCGAGGTTAGCAAGATTAGTAAGGAGTCATCAGGTTGCTATTAATGGAAGAACAATCTGGATACCTCGTGCTAAGAGAAGTGTTCGGCTATGAATACGTTCGTAGTTGGTGTTAGCTAAGCAGAATAAGGCAGATGAGATTAGTCCGTGTGCAATTATTAATGTGATTGCTCCTGCAAAGCTTCATGGTGTTTGGATTAAAATTGCGCTAGCAACTAATCCTATGTGGCTTACTGAGGAGTAAGCGATTAGGGATTTTAAGTCAGTTTGTCGGAGGCAGATAGAGCTAGTTATAATTACACCTCAGATGGCTAAAATTAGAAAGGGATATGCTATTTCTTTAGTTAAAGGATTAAGAATAAGAATAATTCGCATTATTCCATAACCACCTAATTTAAGTAGGACTGCAGCTAAAATTATTGATCCGGCGATGGGAGCTTCAACATGGGCTTTGGGGAGTCAAAGGTGGACTCCATAGAGGGGTATTTTTACTAAGAAGGCGATTAGGCAGGCTGTTCATCAGAATTTATCAGCTCATGATGTGAGGTTAAAGGGTTTGGAGTATTGTATAATAATTATAGATAGTGAACCTAAATCATTTTGTATGAGGAGGAGGGCGATGAGTAGTGGGAGGGAGCCAATTAAGGTATAAAATAGGAAATATGTTCCTGCATTTAAACGTTCGGTTTGATTTCCCCACCGTGTAATAATAATAAGTGTGGGGATGAGTGTAGTTTCAAATATAACATAAAATATAATTATTTCAGTAGCGGTGAAGGCCATGATTAGGGAAATTTGAAGTGAAATTAAAAGTGAAATGTAAGTGCGTTGGCGTTGAATTGGTTCGGTGGACATATGATTTTGGCTTGCTAAAATTATTAATGGAAGAAGTCAACAGGTAAGGATTAGTAGGGGAGCGGAGAGTGGGTCAATGCCAAAGTAATAATTGGAAAAATCTCATGCCATGTCTGAATTTCATTTAAATCAAAGTAAGCTTAGTGTTGCAATTAGGAGGCTATGGGTTATTGTAGTTAATCATAATCATTTTTTTGGTGATAACCATGTGATAAAAAGTAATATAATTGTTGGAATTAAAATTTTTAGCATTGGAGTAGGTTTATGTTTTGAAGTAGGTCAGAGCCATGAGTTCGGGTAGTTGCTACTAATAAAGCTAGTCCTGTGCTGGCTTCACAAGCGGAGAATGTTAGAAGAATTATTGGGATAATTGAGCAGGAGACGGAGTTTAATGTTATTGATCAGAGGGCGATAGCAATAAATAAGGATAATATCATTCCCTCTAAACATAGGAGGGCGGATAAAAGGTGGGATCGATTAAATGCGAGACCCATTAAACCTAGTATAAATGCTGAGCTAAAGCTAAAATAAATAGGGGACATAAGGTATTTATAAATTTTCATCATAATCTACTAAGCCGAAATTAGTGGTCTTTATTTAGACTAAACACCTTATTCTGCCCACTCAAGGCCTCCTTGAAGTCACTCGTAAATGAGGCCTGCGGTTAATAAAATAATAATGCTTGTTGCTCAAATTAAGGAGGTGTTAGGTGTAGGTAATTGATTACCTCAAGGTAGTGGTAAGAGGAGGGCGATTTCTAAATCAAATAAAAGGAATAGGATTGCTACAAGAAAGAAACGTAATGAAAATGGGAGGCGTGCGCTTCCTAGGGGATCAAAGCCGCATTCAAATGCGGATAATTTTTCATTATCTGGGTTTAATGAAGGTAGTCAAAATGCTAAAAAAGCTAGGATTAGGGAAATGAGGGCCGTGATCGCGACAGAAACCGTGATGAGATTCATTACTTTTCCTTGGATTTTAACCAAGATTAAATAATTGGAAATCATTTGTACTAGATTATACTAGAAAAGTAATTATGAGCCTCATCAATAGATGGAAACATAAAGGAATAATCATACTACATCTACAAAGTGTCAATACCATGCAGCGGCTTCAAAGCCAAAGTGGTGTTGTGATGTGAAATGATATTGGATCTGCCGTAGTAAACAAATTACTAAGAATGTTGAACCGATAATGACATGGAGGCCATGAAAACCTGTGGCGACGAAGAATGTTGATCCATAAACTCCATCAGCGATGGTAAAAGGGGCTTCGTAATATTCTATGGCTTGGAGGGCTGTAAAATAAAACCCGAGGATTACGGTAAGGGTTAGGGCTTGAATGGCTTCTTTTCGGTTTCCTTCTATTAGGCTGTGGTGAGCTCAAGTTACTGTAACTCCGGAAGCCAGGAGAACTGCGGTATTTAGGAGGGGTACTTCAAATGGGTCTAATGGAAAAATTCCTGCTGGTGGTCAAAATCCACCTAATTCCGGTGTTGGTGCGAGGCTAGAGTGGTAAAAGGCTCAGAAAAATCCTAGGAAAAAGAATACTTCGGAAGTAATAAATAAGATCATTCCATAACGAAGCCCCTTTTGAACTGGAGGGGTGTGGTGACCTTGAAATGTGCCTTCTCGAATAATATCTCGTCATCATTGAATTATAGTTAAAAAAAGAAGGGTTAATCCAAGGTAAAGGAGGGTTATAGAATGAAAATGGAATCAGACGGCTAAACCTGATGTTATTAATAGAGCAGCGACAGCTCCTGTTAATGGTCATGGGCTAGGGTCAACTATGTGATATGCGTGTGCTTGGTGAGCCATTAAACGTTTTCTTGTAAATAAAGGCTTAGTAAAAGGACAAAGACATATGCTTGAATTATTGCTACGGCGACTTCTAAAATAGTTAGTAAAAATAAGATTAAAGATGTTAATAAAGCTACGGTTGGTATGATGGTTAGGAGAACGAATGCTGCTGTGGCGATAAGTTGTATAAGAAGATGACCAGCTGTTAAGTTGGCGGTCAATCGTACTCCTAATGCTAGGGGTCGGATAAAGAGGCTAATAGTTTCAATAATAATGAGGATAGGGATTAATGGGGTGGGAGTGCCTTCAGGTAGAAGGTGGCCAAGGGTCACGGTAGGTTGATTAAGTAGGCCCACTAATACTGTTGTTAATCAAAGTGGAATAGCGAATGCTATGTTAAGGGATAGTTGGGTTGTTGGTGTAAAGGTGTATGGTAATAAGCCGAGGAGATTAATGGTAATTAAGAATAATATAAGGGCTGTCAGAATTACAGCTCATTTATGACCTCCAAAATTTATGGGTTGTAATAATTGATAGGTAAATCGATTGATAAATCATGATTGGAGTGTTAAGACTCGATTATTTAATCATCGATTTGTGGGAGTGGGAAAAATTAGTCATGGAATTATAATGGCTATAGCAATTAATGGTACTCCAAGAAGTGAAGGGCTTAAGAATTGGTCAAAGAAGCTTAGGTTCATGGTCAGTTTCAGGATTCTGGTTTGAGTTTTTCAACACTTTTAAGTGTGGGCTTATCATTAAATGAGTGTTTTATTACTTTTTTTGGTAAAATAGCTAGGAAAAAAACTCATGAAAATGTAAGGATTAAAAATCAAGGGGAGGGATTTAGTTGGGGCATATCATTAAGGGTGATAGGGAGTCACCAATTTTTAGCTTAAAAGGCTAATGCTTATACCCAATTTAGCTTCTTAATGAAACTTCTTTTAGTATTAATGAAGATCAGGTTTCGAAGTGTTCCAATGGAACTGCTTCTACGACGATGGGCATAAAGCTGTGGTTAGCGCCACAAATTTCTGAACACTGTCCATAGTAAACACCTGGGCGTGGAGTAATAAAAGCGGTTTGATTTAGTCGACCTGGGACTGCATCTATTTTTACTCCTAGGGCTGGAACAGTTCATGAGTGTAAGACGTCTTCTGCGGAAACTAAAACACGGATGGGGGATTGTATGGGGACAACTATTCGATGGTCAGTTTCTAGTAGGCGGAATTGTCCTGGGTTTAAATCAGGTGTTTGAATTATGTAAGAGTCAAAGGATAAGTCCTCGTAATCTGTATACTCATAACTTCAATATCATTGATGACCCATAGCTTTAATGGTAAGATGGGGTTCATTAATTTCATCTATAAGATATAGGATCCGTAAGGATGGAAGGGCAATTATAATGAGAATTACAGCGGGTAAAATAGTTCATACAACTTCGATTTCTTGAGAATCTAAAATGTACTTATTTGTTAATTTTGTTGAAACTATTGCTGCAATAGTGTAAAGAACTAAAGTGCTAATTAAAAATACAATTATTAATGTGTGGTCGTGAAAATAGAGAAGTTCTTCCATAACTGGGGAGGCTGCATCTTGGAATCCTAATTGTGAGGGGTGTGCCATTTATTGAAAGATACGTGAGGTTTAAACTTACGATTCTGTCCTGACAAGGCAGTGTAATATATTTTACTAGTATCTCCAAAAGAAAGTGGCAGAGTGGTGATGTGGTTGGCTTGAAACCAATTTATGGGGGTTCGATTCCTTCCTTTCTTGTTTTAAAAAGAAGTTCGCTGTACTTGAACGAATGCTGGTTCTTCGTAGGTGTGGTAAGGTGGTGGACATCCATGAAGTCACTCAACATTTGTGTGGGGTAGTTCAATTGATAGTACTTCTCGTTTAGAAGCAAATGCTTCTCAGATAATAAATAAAAACATAATTACAGCGACTAATGAAATTAATGATCCAATTGAGGAGATTGTGTTTCAGAGAGCATAGGCGTCTGGGTAGTCGGAGTATCGTCGTGGTATACCGGCTAAACCTAAAAAATGTTGAGGAAAGAAGGTCAGGTTAACTCCAATAAATATTACTAAAAATTGAGTTTTTGTTCAAGTGGAGTGAAGAGTATACCCAGTAAATAGTGGGAATCAATGGATAAAGCCGGCTATAATGGCAAATACTGCTCCTATTGATAAGACATAGTGGAAATGGGCAACTACATAATAAGTATCATGGAGAACAACATCTAAAGAAGAATTTGCTAATACAATCCCTGTCAACCCTCCTGCTGTGAACAAGAAAATAAAACCAAGAGCTCAGAAAAGAGGGGTTTCTCATTTAATAGTTCCGCCGTGTAGAGTTGCTAATCAGCTAAAAACTTTAACACCTGTTGGAATAGCGATAATTATTGTTGCTGAGGTAAAGTAAGCTCGGGTATCAACGTCTATCCCCACTGTAAACATATGATGGGCTCAAACAATAAAGCCGAGTAAACCAATTGCTATTATTGCTCAAACTATTCCCATATAGCCAAAGGGTTCTTTTTTACCTGAATAATAAGCAACTACATGAGAAATTATTCCAAAGCCTGGTAGAATTAAAATATAGACTTCTGGGTGTCCGAAAAATCAGAATAGGTGTTGATAAAGGATTGGGTCCCCACCCCCTGCAGGGTCAAAAAATGTTGTGTTTAGGTTACGGTCGGTTAGTAATATTGTGATTGCGGCTGCGAGGACTGGAAGAGAGAGGAGGAGAAGGACAGTGGTCACAAGGATTGATCAAACAAAGAGTGGTGTTTGATATTGGGAAATAGCTGGGGGTTTTATATTAATAATGGTTGTGATAAAATTAATAGAGGCTAAGATTGAAGAGATGCCAGCTAAATGTAAGGAAAAAATTGCTAGATCTACTGAAGCTCCGGCGTGAGCTAAATTTCCTGCAAGAGGAGGGTAGACCGTTCAGCCAGTGCCGGCCCCTGCTTCAACCCCAGCTGAGGCAAGTAGTAAAAGTAGGGAGGGAGGTAAGAGTCAGAAACTTATATTATTTATTCGGGGGAAAGCTATATCTGGTGCGCCAATTATTAAGGGGACTAATCAGTTTCCAAAGCCTCCAATCATAATTGGTATTACTATAAAAAAGATTATTACTAAAGCGTGGGCAGTAACGATTACATTGTAAATTTGATCGTCCCCAAGGAGTGTTCCGGGCTGGCTTAATTCTGCTCGGATAAGTAAACTTAGGGCGGTACCTACTATTCCTGCTCATGCACCGAAGATTAAGTAAAGGGTGCCAATATCTTTGTGATTTGTAGAAAAGAATCAACGGTTAATTGCCACAGGTAAGATGACTGAGAACTAAGTGGCGGATTGTAGTCCCGTAGACAGAGGTTAAATTCCTCTTCATACCAGCTCTGAAGTAGATTTACGTTGGATTGCAAATCCGAAATAGGAGGTTGGAAACCTCCCCGAGCTTTCCTCCCCCTTTTCCTCCCGGGGGAGGAAAGTAGGTAAAAGTTCGCTGGATAGAACGCTTAGCTGTTAATTAAGATTTTGTAGGATCAAGGCCTTCTTACCTAGAAGATTTTAGCTTAATTAAAGTATCTGGGTTGCATTCAGAAGATGTGAGATAAAGTCTCGCAAATTTTAACAGAAATTGGGAGGATTTCACTCCCGCTTAAAGCTTTGAAGGCTTTCGGTCTTATTAGCCTAAATTTCTTAAAGGTTTAGTATAAAAATGGTTGGGGTTAATGGGAGAAGTAAAATTGAGAGGCATGCGGTTGTTATTAGTAGGAGGTTTGGTTGAAGAGTTTTTGTTCGTCAAGATGATGACAGGTGAATGGAATTTGGGGATATTGTTAGGGTTATGGAGTAGCATAGGCGTAAATAAAAGAATAGGCTAAGAAGGGCTGCAAAAGCTATAACGGTAGCATAGACATTTAGATTTTGTTTAGTAAGTTCTTGCAGAATTAATCATTTTGGCATAAATCCAGTTAGTGGTGGGAGGCCTCCAAGGGAGAGTAGGGTTATTATGGTAATGACAGATAGTAGTGGAGATTTAATTGTTGAGGTAGAAATGGAGTTAATTTTTGTGGAGTTAAATATTTTGAAAAATAGGAAGGTTGTTAAGGTTATAATGATATATAGGGCTAGGTTAAGTTGAGTAAGATTGGGGGAGTAATGTAGGATTGTAACCATTCAACCAAGGTGAGCAATTGATGAGTAAGCTAGAATTTTTCGTAGTTGAGTTTGGTTAAGTCCCCCTCAACCACCCACGACAGTAGAGGTGATGCCTAAAAATAATAGTAGATTTGGGTTTAGTGTGGGGTATAATTGAAGAAGGATAGCGAATGGAGCGAGTTTTTGTCAAGTTGATAGGATCAAACCTGTGGTGAGGTTTAGTCCTTGAAGGACTTCGGGTAATCAAAAATGTAAAGGTGCGAGGCCAATTTTTAAGGCTAGTGCGATTGTTGCAAGTGTGGCAGATGTTGGATTAATTATTTCAAGAAGGCTTCACTCTCCTGAAGCTCAGGCGTTTGTTACGCTGGCAAATAAGAGTAAAGCAGAGGCGGTTGCCTGTGTAATGAAATATTTTGTGGTTGCTTCTACTGCTCGTGGGTGATGTTGATTAATTATTAGAGGAGTAATAGCTAGGGTATTAATTTCTAGGCCTATTCACATGAATAGTCAATGTGAGCCTATAAATGTTATTGTAGTGCCTAGGCCAAGGCTGGAAATGATAATGGTCAGTACAATTGGATTCATTAGTAAGGGAAGGATTTAAACCAACATGGTTGGGGTATGGGCCCAAAAGCTTGTGTTAGCTGACTTTACTTAGGAAGTGGTGTAGTCGGAAGCACTAAGAGTTTTGATCTCTTGAGTATAGGTTCAAATCCTATTTTTCTAGAAGGAAGTGGAAAGGTTTTAACTTTCATTATCCACTCTATCAAAGTGGTCCTTTGATTCAGGCACACTTCCAATTAGGTTAGGGGAGGGAGACTTGTTAGGGCGACAGGTAAGGTAATATGTCATAGAATAAGGGCTAAGGTGAGGGGTAAGAAGTTTTTTCAAACTAGATGTATAAGTTGATCATATCGGAATCGGGGGTAGGATGCTCGAATTCATAAAAAGATAAGAGTTAAAAGGGTTGCTTTAATTATTAAGGTTAATGTTGAGATTTGTGGTATTAATGGATTATAAGAGGTGCCTAAGAATAAAATTACGGAAAGGGTATTTATTATTAGGATATTTGTATATTCGGCTAAAAAGAATAGGGCAAATGAGCCCCCAGCATATTCGATATTGAAGCCTGAGACTAACTCTGATTCCCCTTCAGTAAGATCAAATGGTGTTCGGTTTGTTTCTGCTAGGGTTGAAATATACCATATTATGGCTAGGGGTCAACCTGGGATTAAAAATCAAATAGATTCTTGGGCTAAATTAAATGTGTGAAGGGTAAAGCCACCAGCGAAAATGATTATTGATAACAGGATAAGGCCTAGGCTGACTTCGTATGAAATAGTTTGTGCGACAGCTCGGAGTGCACCTATAAGAGCGTATTTTGAATTTGATGCTCATCCTGATCCTAAAATTGTATAAACAGTTAAACTCGAGATTGCTAGAATGAATAGGAGGCCCAGGTTAATATTAATAATTGAGTATGGGAGTGGGAGTGGTATTCATATAAGGAGAGCTAGGGTAAGTGCGAGGGTTGGGGTAGCTAAAAATAAAAATGGAGAGGATGATGAGGGGCGGACTGGTTCTTTAATAAAGAGTTTAATCCCGTCTGCGATGGGTTGTAAAATACCATATGGCCCTCCAACAATGTTAGGGCCCTTACGAAATTGTATATAGCCAAGAATTTTTCGTTCTACGAGGGTAAGGAAAGCAGTGGCTAGTAGAATTGGGATAATATAGGCAAGAGGGTTAATAAAATAGAGTATGGTGGGTTGAAGCATAGTTAAGGAGAGGATTTGAACCTCTGAATTAAAGGGCTTAGGTCTTTCGCATTTACCAGGCTCTGCCACCTTAACAACCCTTGTCTTGGGTTTTAGGTAATATCTTCTTACCTAATTTAGTTTGTTTCAGTAGGTGAAAAAGGAGCGTACCTAAGGCATGGGCTCCATTTTTCCGGTCCTTTCGTACTAGGAAAAATTAATTCATAGATAGAAACTGACCTGGATTTCTCCGGTCTGAACTCAGATCACGTAGGACTATTAATCGTTGAACAAACGAACCCTTAATAGCGGTTACACCATTAGGATGTCCTGATCCAACATCGAGGTCGTAAACCCTTTCGGCGATAGGGACTCTAGGAAAGGATTGCGCTGTTATCCCTAGGGTAACTTGGTTCATTGATCAGTAAATCCTGGGTCATTGTTCGATAAATGTTTTATTAATTAAAGCTGTCGCTTTAATTTTTAAGTATTTAATACTCAATCGATAAGGGGGATTTGTTTTTCCCCTTGGTCACCCCAACCAAAAACAATTAAATTAAAAATATTATGTGGATTTTTTCCCCTTAGGGTAAAAAAATTTTTAAAAATTAATCTAAGTGTTTGAAGCTCCATAGGGTCTTCTCGTCTTATGGTATTATTCCCGCTTCTTCACGGGAAAATCAATTTCATTGATTAGAAAATAGAGACAGTTAAACTCTCGTGATGCCTTTCATACAGGTCTTCATTTAAAAGACAAGTGATTACGCTACCTTCGCACGGTCAAAATACCGCGGCCGTTAAACATTGTCACAGGGCAGGCGGGACCTCTTATAGTAATCAAGAGGCGATGTTTTTGGTAAACAGGCGGAGTTTATGTTTGCCGAGTTCCTTTATTTTCTTTTAATCTTTCCTAAAAACACTCCTGTGTGGGGTTAACGGTAAGTTAAATAAGATTTTCTAGTTAATAATTAATCATTATTATGCCCTCAGTTTGGGTCCGTTAATTATCAGTGATTTAATTCTTTCTGATTTACACTTGTGTAAGGAGAGGTTTGACCTCGTATTACTCATTTTAGCATAAGTTCTTTTATTTTTATAAAAAAACCCAATAAAAACAAGGGGGTTTTGAGGTAATTTATCAAAATTATAGGATTAAATGGGGCTGGAGCTGTGACGCTTACTTTACAGATGGCTGCTCTTAGGCCTACTGGGGAAGAATCCTTTAATAAATATGATCATTACCCACCTTTAAAAGTTGTGTCTTAATTTAGAAGGGCTGTACCTCTTCTAAATAACTATTAATTCTTATTTTTTATCTTAAGGTGATATTTCTTGGTTGATATTAAAAAATTAATGCAGAATTTAAGTTCTTTTCTTGGGTAACCAGCTATCACTAAACTCGGTAGGTTTATCACCGCTACTCGGAAGTCTTCCCACTCTTTTGCCACAGAGACGGGTTGGCTCTAATATGCTGCTTCGGAGTAGCTCGTTTAGTTTCGGGAAAATAGACTTAAGGTCTCTTTGCCTAGTTGATCTTGCTAAATCATGATGCAAAAGGTACGAGATTGAGTCTCTGCTTTATATTACTTTAATGATTATTTCATTTCTTTTTCAACTTTCCCTTGCGGTACATGGTTATTGCGCTGAAATCTTGGTTCTGTCACCCATACTAAAAGGTAAAAATGTTTTAATTTTACAGTGAAAGGTGGGGTAATTAATAGTGTTGTGTTTAGGAGTTAATTAGGCTAGTTTTAAGGTTCAAAATGGCCCGAATTGCACAGGTGTCTTCTCGGTGTAAGGGAGATGCTTTACTAGTTTAGCTACATTTTGATACCAAGTGCACTTTCCAGTACACTTACCATGTTACGACTTGCCTCCTCTTGATTAGATTAACTTTTTAAAAAGAGTATGTAGATTTATTGAGGAGAGTGACGGGCGGTGTGTGCGCGCTTCAGAGCCGGCTTCAGGGAAATGTTCTAATTTTCCCTTACTGCTAAATCCATCTTGAAGTAGTTTTTCAGTTTACTATCCGTGTTTTCTTAATAGAAAATGTAGCCCATTTCTTCCCACTCCATTCGCTACACCTCGACCTGACGTTTGGAATTTAATTCTTCCTGCTTACTTTTTACCTTTCACAAGGTGAGCTTACGACGGCGGTATATAGGCGGTATTGGCAAGGAATGGTGAGGTTTAACGGGGATTATCGGTTACAGAACAGGCTCCTCTAGGGGGGTCTGAAGCACCGCCAAGTCCTTTGGGTTTCAAGCTAGCGCTTGTAGTACTCTGGCGGACAATATGGTAAATTATTGTCTAAGTTTGTAGATGGGCATAGTAGGGTATCTAATCCTAGTTTGGGGCCCAACTGTCGTGGAATCAAGGTTTCTAGTATTAGTAAAGTCACTTTCGTTGTTGATGTTTCCAATCATGGGTGCGTATAACAGCTTGATGGAGTCTTAACTTTAGTTATTGCAGATTTCCTTTAACCACCCTTTACGCCGGGTGAATATTAATTTGGGTTACTCGTATAACCGCGGTGGCTGGCACGAGATTTACCAACCCAGTAAACTTTAACTGACTCAAGCTTGCGCTTATAAGTCAATGTTTATTACTGCTGAAATCCCTTGGGGGTGTGGCTAAGCAAGGTGTCTTGGGCTACATGTGTGTGCCTGATACCAGTTCCTAATGAGTTAATAGACTAATGAGGACATCCTCACGGGGATGCTGAAACTTGCATGTATAATTCTAGTTACAATTAATACTGAGGCCAGGACCAAACCTTTCATGCCTTTGGAAAATTTCTAATTTTCATCTTAGCATCTTCAGTGCCATGCTTTGAATTAAGCTACACTAGC